TTTATTTCCCCTGAAAAGTGATAAATTAATCCAATATGTAATCATAGCAAATAATAAAATGCCAAAAACAATATTCGATGAAAAATTTTGAGTAATATTCCAATCCATTAAATTTCTCCAATAAAAATTATTTCTATCATTAATTTCATAATCTACTATTTTACTTAAAAATTGAGTATTTAAGTATCTTTCTTTTAGGAATAAAATGAAGCTTCAATTAGATATGTTTGTAAGTAAAAAATAGAAAAAATAAAAATTGTATAAATGATTAATAATCAAAAATATTTCAAGTTTGATTATGAACCAAATATACGTTAAAAGACCCATGAATAATTTTTAATATTATATTTGACATTATTTATAAATCTAAAGTACTATATTTTTAATTTCATACTAATGCTTTTTATGTCAACAACAATAAAATACGAAATGATGATTCTTTTAACAGAAGAATTTAATGATAATGAATTAAAAACTTGGGCATTTAATTATGCTAAAGCATTAAGAAAATTAAATGCATCTGAAATTTCAGTAATTTCAAGAGGTAAACGAGATCTATCTTACGAAATTGCAAACCAAAAACGAGGAAATTTTATTCAAATTAATTTTTCAAGTATTCCCAAACATATTGAAAATTTTTCAAGTAGTCTAAAATTCGATTCAAATGTTTTACGATTTTTAATTTTAAATAAAACAAGTAACGTAAAAAATTTCTAAAAATTTTTTACGTTAATACCTTGAATTAGAAATAAACATATGATATCATTTTATTAGTACATATTTCCTCAGTAGCTCAGTGGTAGAGCAATCGGCTGTTAACCGATTGGTCGTAGGTTCAAGTCCTACCTGGGGAGTTTATAAATCTTTACTAATCTAATAAGTTAAAAATTATGAAAAATCTATCAGACCCACTAAGAATAGGGGATAAATCATTTTCTTCACGTTTAATGTTAGGAACTGGTAAATATCGAACTAGTCAAGATGCTTTAAAAAGTATTGAAACAAGTGAATGTGAAATTGTTACTGTAGCTATTAGACGGTTACCAACAAATATAAATCAAGATAATATTAGTTTTCTAAAGGCTTTAAATTGGGAGAAACTTTGGCTACTACCAAATACTGCTGGTTCACAGACAGCTGAAGATGCTATTCGAATGGCATTTTTAGGCCATGAATTAGCTTGTCAGTTAGGACAAGAAGATAATTTTTTTGTCAAATTGGAAGTTATCTCTGATCCAAAATATTTATTACCTGATCCTATAGGAACTTTAAAAGCAGCTGAATTTCTAGTAAAAAAAGGCTTTACTGTTTTACCATATATCAACGCTGATCCTATGTTAGCTTTACACCTCGAAGATTTAGGTTGTGCAACTGTTATGCCATTAGGGTCTCCAATTGGGTCTGGCCAAGGGTTGAATAATTTAGCTAATCTTCAAATCATTATTGAAAATGCAAATATTCCTGTTATTATAGACGCTGGAATAGGGGCTCCAAGTGAAGCAACTATGGCTATGGAATTAGGGGCTGATGGAATTTTGCTTAATACAGCAGTAGCACAAGCAAAAAGTCCAGAACAAATGGCAACAGCAATGAAACTAGGGGTTCAAGCAGGTCGTTTAGGATACTTAGCAGGTCGAATGGAAAAAAAATATTATGCAACCCCTAGCTCACCAATAAACCAAGTTAGTCAGATAAAATAATTACAAAAATTTTTAATTAACAAACATTATTTCCTACTTTAAATTAAAGTATGAAATAATGTTTGTCTAAATTTGTGAATTAACTAATGTTTTATGATTTTTAACAATTTAGTTAGCTTTTAATTTGTAGAAATAGTATTTTCTTCTTGTTTCTTAGAATTTTTTTCTTCTTTACTTTCAATTTCACTAAAATCTACATTACTATAATCAAATTCAACCATAATTTCTGAGGTATAAATATCATCAAACACAGGTGAATATACCGGTCTATTACCGTATACACTTGGTTTTATTTGTTGTGTAACGTTAATTTGTGTCCCTTCATGGATAACATTGCTTAAACACGCTTCAGCTAATTTATCTTCTAAAAATTTTGTAATTGATCGGCGTAATGGACGAGCTCCATAGATTGGGTCATAACCTTCTTCTGTAAGGAAGTATCGTGCCGCATTATCAATATTTAAGGTAGCCCCTTGTTCTTTTAAACGTTTACTTAATGATTTTAACATTAACCCACAAATTTGCCAGATATCATGTTTTGATAAATGATTGAAAACAATAATATCATCTACTCGATTTAGGAATTCTGGACGGAAGAATTTTTTTAGTTCTTCTTGTACTAAACCAGTTATTTTAACAAATTTTTCTTCATCTTCAGGTGTGATTTCTCGTTCAACTGGCGGTTTTAATGAGAATGTACCATCTGAATTTACCAGTAATTCAATTTTCTTATTTTCCCTTTCTGATGCTGTATCAAATCGACGCCCAAAACCAATTTTTTCTTTTGAAAGAATTGGAGATTCTTTTTCAATAACTCGAGAACCTAAATTCGTCGTCATTACAACAATAGTATTTTTAAAACTAATAACTTTTCCACTTGAATCAGTTAAATGTCCATCATCTAAAATTTGTAAAAATAAATTGAAAACATCAGGATGAGCTTTTTCAACTTCATCAAATAAAACAATTGAATATGGTTTTTGTCTCACTGCTTCTGTTAGTTGACCACCGTCTTGGAAACCTACATATCCCGGTGGTGACCCTATTAGTTTAGCAACTGTATGTCGTTCCATAAATTCTGACATATCGAATCGAATTAAACTCTTTTCATCATCAAACATGTATTCAGCTAACGCTTTTGTCAACTCTGTTTTACCTACACCTGTTGGACCAGCAAAAATAAAACTTGCAATTGGACGTTTCGGATCTTGAATACCAACTCGCGCTCTACGTACAGCTTTTGACACTGCAGTAATAGCATGATGTTGGCCAATAAGTCGTTCATGAAGAATCTTCTCCATTAACTTTAATCGTTGATTTTCAGATTGGTTGATCTTTGTTACTGGAATACCTGTCCATGCTGAAATAACTTTAGAAATATCAGATTCTGTAACTTCATCAAAACGAGGCCCATTTGGGCTTGAGTATTTAGCATACTTTTCTTTACTTGTTAAAGCAAATCTCATTATTCGTAAATGTGTACGAACTTCTATTTCATGCTCAACTAATAATTTCGCTGTTGCAAAATCATTGTGATTAATTGCATCATTTTTATCTTGTAAAGTCTCATGTAATTCTACAAGTAACTTTTGTAGACCACTTGGTAATGATCGATTGCGTAATCTAACACGTGAACCTGCTTCATCAATAACATCAATAGCTTTATCAGGTAAATTACGATCTGCAATAAATCTACTTGATTGTTTTGCAGCTTCTACAAGGGCTGCATCAGTATAAGTTAATGCGTGATGACGTTGGAATTCTGGTTTTAAACCTTTTAAAATATCGATTGTTGTTTCTACTGAAGGTTCTTCTACAACAATAGAATGGAATCGTCGTTCTAATGCTGGATCTTTTTCAATATACCGACGGTATTCATCTAATGTAGTAGCACCAATAAGTCTTAAAGTTCCACGAGCTAATGAAGGCTTTAAAAGGTTAGCTGCATCAACTGCACCCTCAGCAGCACCTGCACCAACTAATGTATGAATTTCATCAATTACTAAAATCGTTTTACCATGTTGGTTTACTTCATCAATAATATGTTTCATCCGTTCTTCAAATTCCCCACGGTATTTCGTTCCAGCTAAAACTGAACCAAGATCAAGAGCTCGAACAACATGGTCTAATAAAAATTCTGGACAGTCTAAACTTTGCATTAAGATAGCAAGTCCTTCAGCACATGCAGTTTTACCTACACCCGCTTCACCTACTAAAACAGGATTATTTTTACGACGACGACCTAAAACTTTAACCAACGCATTAATTTCTTCATCCCGACCAATAACGGGATCTAAACGCTGACCTATAACTTCTTTTGTAATATCTTCTGTGTATAAATCTAAAGACGGTGTCTTTAAACCTGATTTTTCACGAGCAAGCGCCCATTTTTCTTGATCAGTTAATGGTGGTTTTAAAATATCTTCTTGTTGTTCTTCAATATAAGTTAAAATTAACTGGCGTAGCTTAGGTATATTAACGCGTAATTTATCTAAAGTTCGCATTGCAATACCATCTGCCTCATTTATTAAGGATAATAAGACATGTTCTGTACCAACATAATTGACACCTAGGTCTTGGCCTTCATGGATTGACATTTCTAATACACGCTTTGCTCTTGGAGTAAAAGGTATTTCGGAAGCCACAAATCCGGTACCTCGTCCTATATATTTTTCAATTTCTTTTCGTGTTTTTTTTAATGTAATATTTAATTGGGCTAATGCACGTCCACCTATACCATGTCTTTGTCCAATTACACCAAGTAACAACTGTTCAGTACCCACAAAATTGTGGCCCATTCGTCTAGCTTCTTCTTGTGCTAACATGATTACTTTAATAGCACCTTCCGTAAATTTTTCAAACATCACATCTCCTTTCCCATTTTTATCAAATAAAAATGGTGTTCTATCCGTTTAGTAAATTCTTTTTCTATTTACAATATAAGTATTTAAATACTTACTAGTAGCTATTTATAAAAAATTATATTTTATGTAACCTATTTATTCTAGAGTTGCATAATAACTTACTTTTAATTATAATAGATTTATTAATAAAGAACAATTATATTTTTGGCGGTATGGCCAAGTGGTAAGGCAGTGGATTGCAAATCCTCTATCCCCAGTTCGAATCTGGGTGCCGCCTTTAAATATAATTCAATATTATTGCGTTTTTATAAACATATAAAATATAATAAAGTTACATATCGTTAAGGGGACGTGGTGGAATTGGTAGACACGACGGACTTAAAATCCGTTGCCTAGTGATAGTGCGTGAGGGTTCAAGTCCCTCCGTCCCCATTTATATAGATAAATTAGTTATAATAAATACTATTAAATATTTTATAATTTCTATTAGTTTTTAGTTTTTTATAAAAAAAAAATTAAATAAATGCAAAATAATTGCATTTATTTAATTTATTATTAAGATAAACAAATTCTGTAAAGTACTCCTGGTGGTAAATCTGATTTTACTAATAAATCAAAAATATTTACTGAGGAATCATAAGAAATTTCAAGAATTCGTTTATGAGTTCGAATTTCAAAATGTTCTCGCGAATCTTTATTAACATGAGGAGAACGTAATACACAATAAATTCGTTTATCTGTAGGTAATGAAACTACTCCAACATTATCAATATTGTTACCTTGAGTAATTTCCATTATTTTTTGACACGATGTATTTAAAAGTTCATGATTGAACGATTCTAATCGTACACGAATTTTTTCATTCGGTTTTATTTCCATAAATTTTTTTTAATTATTTAATAATTTTAGAAACAACACCAGCCCCAACAGTTCGACCACCTTCACGGATAGCAAAACGCATACCCTCTTCAATTGCAACTGGATAAATTAACTCAGCAGTCATTTTAATACGATCTCCAGGCATTACCATTTCTACTAAACAACCATCATCTCCTGTGAATTGTTCAATTGAACCTGTTACATCAGTTGTTCTTACATAAAATTGTGGACGGTAACCTGGGAAGAATGGCGTATGACGACCACCTTCATCTTTACTTAAGATATATACTTCTGATTCAAAGTTTGTATGTGGTGCAATTGTACCTGGTTTTGCTAATACCATACCACGTTCAATATCTTCTCTTGTAACACCACGTAATAAAATACCAACATTATCACCAGCAAAACCTTCATCTAATGTTTTTTGGAACATTTCAATTCCAGTAACAGTTGTTGTTTGAGTTTCAGCAACACCAACAATTTCTACTGTTTCACCAACTTTAACAACACCACGTTCAATTCGTCCTGTTGCTACAGTTCCTCGACCCGTAATTGAGAATACATCTTCAATAGCCATTAAGAATGTTTTTTCAACATCACGTTCTGGTGTTGGAATATATTCATCAACTGCATCCATTAATGCGTAGATTTTATCAACCCATGGGTTATCACCACGTTTAATTGAAGGATTTGCTGAAATTGCTTCGATAGCTTGTAATGCTGAACCAGGTTGAATTGGAATATCATCCCCTGGGAAATCATATTCTGATAATAATTCTCTTACTTCTAATTCTACTAATTCTAGTAATTCCTCATCATCAACTTGATCTTCTTTATTTAAGAATACAACAATATGCGGAACACCAACTTGTCTTGCTAATAAGATATGCTCTCGAGTTTGAGGCATTGGCCCGTCTGCAGCAGACACAACTAAAATTGCTCCGTCCATTTGAGCTGCACCAGTAATCATATTTTTTACGTAATCTGCGTGACCTGGACAATCTACGTGAGCATAATGACGAGCTGCAGTTTGATATTCAACGTGAGAAGTATTAATTGTAATACCACGAGCACGTTCTTCAGGTGCACCATCAATATCTGAAAAATCTTTTGCAACAGATTCACCATCTAAAGCTAATGTTGCTGTAATTGCTGCAGTTAAGGTTGTTTTACCATGATCAACATGACCAATAGTACCAATGTTAACATGTGGTTTTGTACGTTCAAATTTTTCACGTGCCATTTCTAAAAATTCCTTTGAAGTTTAATATGTATAATAAAAACCTTTTTGCTTTTAGCGTAATTAATTAGAATGTTAAATAATTAATTATTAATAACGGAAATGCGCAAATGCTTTGTTCGCATCTGCCATTTTATGAGTTTCTTCTTTTTTCTTTATAGTATTACCTATATCGTTTGCTGTGTCAATAATTTCACTTGCTAGTTTAATTGACATTGTTCGCCCTACACGTTGGCGTGAATATTGAATAATCCAGCGTAATGCTAAATTTGTTGCTCTAAAACTACTAACTTCAATAGGAACTTGATATGTTGACCCACCAACACGTCTAGCTTTTACTTCTACAACTGGACTAGCGTTTCGAATTGCTTTTTCAAAAATTACTAATGGATCTTCGTTTGTTTTTGATTTGATAATATCAAATGCACCATTTACAATATTTTGAGCTAAATTCTTTTTCCCTGATTTTAAAATTCTTGTTACTAATAAACTAACTAAGTAACTATTATATGTAGGATCTGCTTTAGGAAATCGTTTTTTTGATATATTTCGACGTGACATGACAATAATTATTGTTGAATAAATTGTTTTTATTAAATATTAATTTTTAAATTAATATTTAATTTTTAGGTTTTTTAACTCCATATTTTGAGCGTCTTTGTGTTCTGTCTTTTACCCCACCACTATCTAACGCACCTCGAACTATGTGGTAACGAACACCTGGTAAATCTTTTACTCGACCGCCTCTAATTAAAACAACTGAGTGCTCTTGAAGATTGTGACCTTCACCTGGAATATACGCCGTTACTTCAAAGCCTGAAGTTAATCGAACCCGTGCAACTTTACGTATTGCTGAATTTGGTTTTTTAGGTGTAGTTGTATAAACACGTGTACATACACCACGTCGTTGTGGACAATTTACTAAAGCAGGGGATTTTGTTTTTTTATTAATTTGTATTCGTCTTGAACGAACTAATTGCTGAATCGTTGGCATTTATATAAAAAGTGATTAAGTGAATTTAAATTATTTTAATAAAACTAATTTAGTTGTCTTTTGTTTGTAACCCATATTTTTTCATAAATCGTTCTACACGCCCTTCACTATCAATAAGTGTTTGTGAATCAGTGTAAAATGGGTGATTTCCTAACCAAACATCAAGCTGTAATTGGGGTTTTGTTGAACCAATTACACAAAGTGTTTTCCCTTCACATTTAACTTCAGAGTCTGGAAACCAAGTTGGATGAATTTCAGATTTTGGCATATTTTTAAAAATTTTAACGTTTTGAGTATTGTGATGCTTTTCTTGCTTTTCTTAAACCATATTTCTTACGCTCTTTAATTCGTGCATCACGACTTAAAAGACCAAATGGTTTTAAAACTAAACGGTTTTCATTTTCCATTTTGCAAAGTAATCTCGCAACACCTAATTTGATAGCATCAGTTTGACCTGTTAAACCACCACCATTTACAATAGCAATGATATCAAACTGATTTTTTAAGTTTAATTTTTCTAATGGTGAAAAAATAGCATTTAAATAGTTCGTATTGTATTGTAAGTATTTTTCACCTGAAACTTTATTAATAGTTATTTTTCCGTCTCCTGGAACAAGAAAAACTCTTGCAACAGCACGTTTTCTTTTTCCAAGTCCAATTTTATCTTTTTGAAAAACTGTATTCATAAATTTTTTTTAAGTTAGTAAGTAAAAGCTTAAAGTATATTCAATTGTTTTGGATCTTGCGCTACATGTGGATGCTGATCACCTTGGTAAACTTTTAAGCGTTTTACTAAATGTTTTTTGGGGAATCCATTCGGTAACATATTAAAAACACAGTTTTCAATAATTCGTTTTGGTACTATATTTACTATGCGTTTTAATGAACTACCCGGACGCCCAGGTTCATAAACATGGAACCGCTCTACATCACGATCAAGTTTTAGATGTTCAGTATTGATTAATATTACATAATCACCAACATCAACTGATGGGTGATATATTGATTTTGATTTACCTGTTAATAATGGTACAATAGTTGATGCTAATCGTCCTAATTGTTTATCTTTACAATCAATGACATACCATTTTCTTTTATTATAATTTGAAGCTGGAATAAATGTTTTATTCATAAAATGAAACTTAAACTAAATAATTATTTTAAAACTATTCCTAATTTATTTTTAAGAGTAGCAAAAACTTCGTCTGCTGATTTTCGACCAAAGTTTTTTAATTCTAAGAGCTTTTCTGGTGAATATTCTAATAGATCGCCAATTGTATTAATTTGTGCTCTTTTTAAACAATTATAAGGTCGTACTGATAATTGCAATTCTTCAATAGCAATATGAGTATACGGATCTATAGGTTTTATATTATTCTTTTCTTTCGCTGTCTCTTTTTCTTTTTTAATTTTATGTTCAGTAAGAGATTTAAATAAATCTATAATTAAATTAGAACCAGAAAAAATTGCTTGTTCGGGTGAAATGCTTCCATTTGTCCAAATATCAATAAATAAACGTTCTTTTATATTATTGGAATTGTCATAAACATTTTCAACTTTGAAGTCAACTTTCTGTACTGGCATAAAAATTGCATCTGTTTCAATGAAATCTTCAAACTTATCAGAAAAAAGCTCATTAGCTAACCTATATTTAGTGCCAGACTCAATTTTAAACTCTATTTCTAGAATATGTGAACTTGAAATTGTTGCAATATAATGATTAGGGTTAATAATCTCTACTTCTGGTGGTAATTGAATTGAACTTGCAGTAATAACAGCAGGGCCATGAACTCTTAAACGCCCAAATTGTCTTGTAGGTGTATTTGATTTTAAAACAATACCCTTTAAATTTAATAAAATTTCAAGAATATCTTCACGTACACCTGGGATTAATGAAAATTCATCCTTTACACCAGCAATTCTAACACCTGTAATAGCAGTTCCTTTTAGATCTCCTAATAAAACTCGTCTTAATAAATTCCCAATTGTTATTCCTTGACCAGAACTAAGTGAATCAATTAAAAATTGCCCATACATCGGACCAGATTCAATTTTTTCTGATTTTAAACACTCCATTACTAAATTAGAACTAGTGATAAAATTTTTTGTGGAATTCATAATTTCTTTTTTTTATAAGTAATTAGACTTATACACGGCGACGTTTTCTTGGGCGACACCCATTATGCGGTACTGGAGTTATATCTTGTATTGAAAGAATTTCTAACCCTGCCCCTTCAATAGAACGAATTGCCGTTTCACGACCTGAACCTTGACCTTTTACTAAAATTTCAACAGTCTTTATACCCGTACTTAAAGCTTCTAAAGCTGCTTTTTCTGCTGCAGTTTGAGCAGCAAAAGGGGTACCTTTACGTGCTCCCTTAAACCCAGAACTACCAGCAGATGCCCATGAGATTGTATCTCCTGTTACATTAGTAATTGTAACAATTGTATTATTAAACGTTGATTGAATATGAACAACACCTGTTCCGATGTTACTTCTATTTTTTTTTGCTGCCGGTTTTCGTAATTTTTGTGCCATATTAAAGTAATATTTTTAATTAGTATAACTGCCAATAAAAGAATATTATTTTTTCTTACCAGTAACAGTTTTCTTCGCTCCTCGTCTTGAGCGAGCATTTGTTCGTGTTCTCTGTCCTCGAACAGGTAAACTATTTCTATGTCTTTTTCCGCGATGACAGTTTATTTCATTTAATCGTTTTATATTTAAACCATTAAAACGTCTTAAATCTCCTTCTAACTTTAATTCACTATTTTCTAAAATATTTCTCAATACAACAGATTGTTCCGTAGTAATATCATCTGTCCGTGTTTCAGGACTAATTTCTGCTAATTGAACTATCTGTTTTGCTGATGCAAGACCGATACCATGAATATATGTAAGTGCATATTCAATTCGTTTATTTCTTGGCAAATCTATCCCTAGTAATCTTACCACTTACTTAACTCCTTTTAAATATTAACCTTGTCTTTGTTTATGTTTTGGATTCTGACAAATTACCATAATTTTTCCATGTCGTTTAATTACCCGACATTTATCACACATTTTTTTAACTGAAGGACGAACTTTCATTATAACAATATAAATAGTAAATTAATAAATAAATTTTTTAGTTACTTTAATCAAATCTTTCATTATAAATATTAGAAAGAATGATACTTTTCATTTCACGTGAAATATCAAGAACAACCCCTACTAAAATTAATAATGACGTAGTCCCTAAACCATTAAAACTTGAAACATTTAGAATTCCTTCAATAACATTTGGAAGAGTTGCTAATATAGCAAGTATTAAAGCTCCAAAGAAAGTTACGCGTTTCATTACTTGTTTTAAATAGAATGTTGTTGCTAAACCTGGTCGTACTCCTGGAATACTTACAGCCATTTTTTGTAACTCTTGAGAAATATCTTTAGGATTTAAAACAATAGTTGAATAGAATGAACTAAAGATTAAAATTAATGCAAAATAGCTGACCCAATAGATAATTTTTGATGATTTTAAAAAAATAGGAAGTGTTAAGAGTGGAAATACACCTAAATTAGTAATATAATTAGGGAGAACTAAAAGCGCAGTTGTTAATATAATTGGCATAACACCTGCTTGATTAAAACGTAATGGAATATAATTATTGGACCCACCCTTCGAAATAGATTGTTGGTTCTGACCAAGTTGTTTTGACGAAATTAGTGGGACAATTCTTGCACTTTCTTGCAACGTAATAATCCCAGCTATCGCAATAAAAAATAAAAGCCCAATTCCAACCATAGACACTACACTTAAATTGTCACTGTTTTCGGTTATTAATTTTTTACCTAGATTCGGTAAACTTGAAATGATATTTGTATATATTAATAATGAAGCACCATTTCCTAACCCATATTCTGTGATTAATTCACTTAACCATAACACTATCATTGCACCTGTAGTAAGCCAAAGAATTATTTCGAAAGCTAATAAAGGGCTCCAATCAAAAAGAGCACGTTTTAAATAAAAAGCAATACTTGAACTTTGAATTAAAGCCCAACCAAATGTGATTAATCTAGTTAATCTCGTAATTGCCCTTCGACCTTCACCACCCCCCTCTTTTTGTAATTTCGAAATACTAGGAATTAGCCCAGTTATTAACTGAACCATAATTGAAGCATTTATATAGGGAAATATATTTAGAGTAAATAACCCAATTACAAATGTATCATTTCCTGAAAAAGTACTTACCAAATTCTTTGTAATCGGGTGTTGTTGAATGTAAAAAGCTAAATGTCCATGATTAATTCCAGGAATTGGGAGAAATGTTCCCATTCTAATAAATAGAAGTATCCCAACACTTAATAAAAGACGTTTTAATAAAATATCGTCTGTCTTTTTCATTTTTGTTTTTAATATTTTAAAATTCAGATACTTTTTATTTAAACTATGTTTTAAATTAAATCACGTTTCTTTAAAACTTGTGATTTAGTAGTTAAATTTTCTAATGCTACAATTGCTGCACGCGCATTATTTAATAAATTATCAGATCCTAATTGTTTTGCAATTACATTTTTAACGCCTGCAACTTCTAGAACAGTTCTAACTGCACCACCGGCAATTACACCTGAACCTTCAATAGAAGGTCGCATAATAATTTTACAAGCACCTTTATCACCTACAACTCCGTGTGGGATAGTTAATGATTTTGTAAGTGGAATTTTTATTAAATTTTTTCTTCCATCTGTCTTTGCTTTTTTAAAAGCATTAACAACATCTTCAGCCTTCCCTACTCCTACACCTACTTGGCCATTTTCATCACCTATTACTACAACAGCACGAAAACTTAATTTTTTCCCACCTTTTGTTACTTTTGTAACACGACTAATTTTAATTAATCGTTCAATAAATTTTGCATCATTTAGATTATTATTACGACGAGATGTTTTTTTTAATTTATTAACTTGTTTTAACTCGGTACTCATAAAATTTATTATTTTTAAATTATTTACTAAAATTCTAAGCCACCTGCTCGAGCACCATCTGCTAAAGCTTTTATTCGGCCATGATATAAATATGGACCTCGATCAAACACAATTTTTGTAATGTTTTTCTGCTTACTTAATTCAGCTAATTTTTGACCCATAAGTCTTGAAGCATTACATGTACGACCATTTTCACTATTTAATTTGATGTCACGATCTAATGTCGAACAAGAAACAAGTGTTTTAGCCGTTGTATCATCTATAATCTGTGCGTAAATATTTTCATTCGATCGGAATACAGATAAACGTGGACGTTCCACAGTTCCTTTTATTAATCCTCGCACACTTTCACGTTTTAACTTCTTATATTTATCAGGTTTTAGTTTTTTATTTTTATTTTTAAGTCTTAATAAAACTCTTTTTGAAAATTTCATAATATAATTTTTTTTTCCAACTTAATAATTTTTATTATTTACCCGATTTACCAGCTTTACGTAAGATTTTTTCACCTTTATAAAGAATTCCTTTACCTTTATAAGGCTCAGGAGGACGCCATGATCTTACTTTTGCAGCGAATAATCCTAATTGCTCTTTATCACATGCTTTTATATTTAGCGTTGTATTTTGAACAACTTCAACATCTACTCCATCAGGAATATCAATATTTACTGGGTGACTATAACCTAAGTTTAATACAAGAGATTTAGCTTGAACATTTGCACGATAACCAACACCTTTTAATTCAAGAGTTATAAGAAATTGTTCAGAAACTCCAACAAGCATATTATTTATCAATGTTCGATATAAACCATGTAAAGCTTTATTAGCTCGTGTTTCATTTGTTAGACCTACAATTAACGTACCATCTGTTTGTTCAACCTGAATAACTTCAGGAAGTGTTCGTTCTAATGTTCCAAATTTTCCTTTTACTACGACATTATCATTTGTAACATTAACATCAACTGTTGTTGGTATTTTAATTGGTAATTTTCCGATTCGTGACATATTATATATTTACTCCACTTACCAAATATAACATAAAACTTCACCACCAATTCCGAGTTCTTTTGCTTTATTATTTGTCATTACTCCTTTTGGAGTTGAAAGGATAGCAATTCCTAATCCATCTAAAACAGAAGGTAAAGTTTTAGAATTAGCGTAAACTCTTAACCCAGGCTTACTAACTCGTTCAATTTTATTAATAACGCGTTCTCTCGATTGACCTTTATACTTTAACGAAAGAAGTAAATATTGAGCTATATTTTCATTATAGATTTCAAAATTTTCAATAAAACCTTCTTCTTTAAGTGTTGCGGCTATTGCTTTTGACATTTTTGTTGCTGGTATTTCAACAATTTGATGTTTTACCATGTTCGCATTTCGTATACGAGTTAACATATCTGCAATGTTATCTGTAACCACTAGTAACTCCTTACTTTTATTATCTTCATTTTAGTTATTCTTGTGACCAACGTTTACGACGTAAATGTTTTTTCTTATCCCATATTTGATTGATTTCTCCGAATGACGAATATTTGTCATAATAACCACAATCATTTAATGGAAAACGTAAAAACTTTAATAGAATCATACCGTTTAAAAGTCGATCAATTGTTTTTGAACGAGTCTTTGGTGTAGATGAATCTACTACAAGTGTTATACTTAAACCTTGTATTTGATCAACATCATCATATTCAATTTCTGGAAAAATTAGTTGTTCCTTTACTGAAAAAGTATAATTTCCAGCTTTATCAAAACTTCTTACTGACAACCCTCTAAAATCACGGATTTGTGCAAACGTAAAAAAGATTAACTTTGTAAGAAAACTATACATTTTCTCACCACGTAAAGTACTTGATAAACCTAATTCCATATCTTCACGAATCTTAAAACCTGCTACAGCTTTTTTTGATCTTGTGATTAATGGTTTTTGCCCGGTAATTTGAGTAAATTCCGTAATACTTTTCTTTAAAATATTACTGTTTTGTGCTGCTAAACCTAATCCTCTATTTATACTAATTTTTTTAAGTTTTGGAATAGTGTGAGGATTTGAAAATAATTCTGGATTACTTTTTCTTAATACAGAGTGAATCCCAGTTTCATATTCTTTTTTTATATTTTCTAATAGACCATATAATTCTGCAGTTTCTTCTAAGGAATGTTGACTACGCATATTCTTTATTTAAATTAATTTAACATTTGAATGGTGAATTGGGGCTTCAAATTGTTTTATTTCTCCAACATCACTTTCAGTGTTGGGTTTAATATGTTTAAATTTAAAGTTAATACCTTTCACTAAAACTTTTCCTGTATTTCGATAAATTTTAGTAATTTCACCTGTTTTATTTTTATCAAACCCAGAAATAATTTTTACATTATCTCCAATTTTAACATGTAATTTTTGACCTTTTGGCATTTATAAAACCTCCGGAGCTAATGAAACAATTTTAGAAAAATTCTTATCTCGAATTTCACGAGCAACAGGACCAAATACACGTGTACCACGTGGATTATTCTCCGTATTTACAATTACAGCAGCGTTATCATCAAATCGAATATACATTCCATCTGTGCGACGAATAGTTTTTGATGTACGTACAACAACCGCTCGAACAATATCCGATTTCTTAATTGGCATATTTGGAAGAGCTTCTTTTACAACACCGATAATTGTATCGCCAATTTTTCCATATTTTCGGTTACCACCTAAAACACGAATACACATAATTTTTTTTGCACCCGTATTATCGGCTACAGTTAACATTGTTTGTGGATAAATCATAAAAGTATAATCTTAAGTAATTACAGATGATTTTGAAATAATTTTAGTTACTGACCAACGTTTCTTTTTACTAAGTGGTCTACATTCTTGTACTAAAACTTGATCACCAATATTGCATTCACTCATTTCATCATGAGCTAAATATTTAGATGTCTTTATCATTGTCTTTGAATAAATAGGGTGTGGGAATCGACTTTCGACTTTTACTACCACAGTTTTCTGCATTTTATTGCTGACAACAATACCAACTTTTTCTTTTACTGGCATTTTAAAACTCCTTAAAATCGCGGTTTAATTTTTTTATACGACTATTGGGTAATGTTTCAAAATTGGAACTTTGAAAGCCCATTTTGATAATAGCTAACCAAATAACTAAACTTACCAAGAGTCTTATTATATTCATTTATATAACTATATATACTCTTAAAGTAGAAAGTTATTAGCACCCAAATTAGATTATTATTTTTAGACGTGATCTCAGACTTTATCTCTTAAAAGAGTTTTTATTCTTGCTACTTCTTTTCTAGTAGCTTTAATTTCATGAGATTTAAATGGTTGGCGAGTAGCTTTTTTAAATCGCAAATCAAATAATGCCTTTTCTGCTTTTTTCAATTCATCAATCAATTCTTGAAATGACATATTATCCTTACTGTTAGAGTTCGATATACTCATATACTATTAATCGTTTCTAATAATAAATTTTGTTTTTACTGGTAGCTTATATGATGCTAAATTAAAAGCAGCACGTGCAACTTCTTCTGGAACAGCACTAATTTCAAATAAAATTGTTCCAGGTTTTACAGTTGCTACCCAATAATCTACTGCACCCTTACCTGACCCCATACGTGATTCTGCTGCACGAGCCGTAACAGTTTTATCTGGAAATATACGAATCCATAAGGATGCGCCACGTTTTGTATAACGTGTAATTGTACGTCGTGTTGCTTCAATTTGACGTGAAGTGATCCATGAGGGTTCTAAAGCTTGTAAACCATATTTTCCAAACGAAATTTCGTTTCCACGTGTTGCTTTACCTCGCATTCTTCCACGATGGTATTTTCTATATTTTGTTCTTTTTGGACTTAACATAATGAAATTCGATTAATTAATAAATATCTTTTTTTGATTATTTTTACGTTCTTTATTACTTCTTTAATATTTCATTTTTAAATAACCATACTTTTACCCCAAGAACACCATAAATTGTATTTGCTTCTTTTGTAGCATAATCAATATCAGCTCTTAGCGTTTGTAATGGAACTCGCCCTTCTCGAATCCATTCACTTCTGGCCATTTCTGCACCATTTAATCGCCCAGATACTTCTATCTTAATACCGTTGACTGCATTATCTTGACTACATTTTAAACCTTCTCGAATTGCACGACGGAATGCTACACGATCTTCAAGTTGTTGAACTACAAGATCAGCAATAAGAGACGCATTTGAATTAGCATTTTCAACTTCTATAACATTAATTGTTATTTGACGATCATTAGGTATAAATTTTTTGATATTTGCTGCTAAAGTTTTAATTTTAGAACCATTATCACCAACTAAGACACCTGGACGACCTGTTTCAATATTTAATTCAATTTGGTCACCTAAACCATTTCTATTAATATGAATATTTGAAATACTAGCTAATTTTGCTAATTTATTAAGGTATGTACGAATTTTATCATCTTCTTCTAATAAATTTGAATATTGTTTAAAATCTGCATACCACGCCGCTCGATGTTCTTGTGTAATACCTAAACGAAATCCCAAAGGATGTGTTTTTTGTCCCATAGAAAAAATCCTTAATTGTTATTTTCTTAACTAATTGATTTTACAACAACTGTAATATGACAAGTTGGTTTTAAAATCTTAAAAGCTCGGCCTTGAGCACGTGGTCTAATACGTTTTAGTTTTGGGCCTTCATCTGCAAATATTTCTGAGATGACTAATTTTTTCTTATCTAAATTGTAATTATTCTTTGCATTTGCTGCTACAGAATGTACTACTTGCCAGATTGGTGATCCGGCATCATAAGGTAAGAATTCTAATATCATTAGTGCTTCTTGATATGAACGCCCACGAATTTGGTCTAAGACCTGTCTTACTTTATGCGGCGATATTCGCACATATTTTGCTACTGCTTTAACTGATTGACCATCTGACATGATATAGTTTCCTTGATGTTTATTACATATATTTGATGTTTCTAAAGAATAACAAAATAAGTTTTCTTTAATTTTAAAATATTATTTTCTTTCTTGAGAAACGTTAAACCCATAAGCTATTTTAATAGTTATATATTCCTCTGCTTCTAAATTTTGGGATTTTTCACTCATAAATTTATTATGACTTGAAACTTTATTAATATAAACTTCATAAATCCACATATCAAAAAAATTTATAGACAAATTATTTTGCAAAGAAATTACAATTGAATATAAAGCTTGTAGAAGAAAATCTCGTTCAATCGGGTTAGATTTTAAGAGATAAGATATATCATCACGCACATAATAAAAATGTTTAAACTGAACACTTTGCAAAATTAATTTTGCTAGTGAAGATAACTTTTTTTCAGATTTAACATTAAAAGTTTTAATTTGGAAACTTTTGGGGAAATTTAATGTTAATTCTAACCGTGCCATGTTTTAATTTTTCCTTAACGTTTTGTTTTTTTATCTGCTTTAATATGTGATTTAAATGTTCTTGTAGAAACAAATTCACCTAATTTATGGCCAACTAATTGATCAGAAATAAAAATTGGAACATGTTGTCTTCCATTATAAACAGCTATTGTAAAACCTACCATATTAGGTAGAATAGTTGAACTTCGTGACCAAGTTGTAATTATATCTTTTTTTCCTTCTGCATTCATCTTATTAATTTTTTTTAATAAATGATACGCAACAAAAGGTCCTTTTTTTAATGATCTTGACATTTTTTGAAAATCTTAGTAATAATTTTTTTTTAATTAATTATGAACGTCGACGAAGAATATATGCGTTGCTAAGTTTTTTAGGTTTTCGTGTCTTTTTACCTAAAGCTGGTTTTCCCCATGGTGTTAATGGACGCGCACGACCAATTGGAGTTCGACCTTCACCACCCCCATGAGGGTGATCACATGGATTCATTACTGAACCTCGAACAGTTGGTCGTTTTCCTAACCAACGTGTACGACCCGCTTTGCCACTTTGAACTAAAAATGCATCATTATTACTTACTTCACCAATTGTTGCAAAACATTCTTTGCGAATTAATCTAATTTCTTTTGAAGGTAATCGTAAAGTTACATAGTCACCCTCTTTAGCTAAAATTTTTGCAGATGTTCCGGCTGAACGTACAATTTGTCCCCCACGAGTAGGTAATAATTCAATATTATGTACGGATGTCCCTAAAGGAATTTCTTCTAAAGGCAATGTATTTCCTATATCTAGTGAGATTCCTTTCCCAGATAAAACCGTATCACCCACATTTAAATTATTTGGATGTAAAATATAACGTTTTTCACCATCTATAAAATGAATTAAGGCAATGCGTGCATTTCTATTTGGATCATACTCAATTGAATTTACAATCCCTGGTACATCATATTTATTACGTTTAAAATCAATTAATCGATATTGTTTTTTATGACCACCACCTCTATGACGGATAGTAATAACTCCTCTGTTATTTCTACCTTTCGATCGATGATTTTTTCTAATTAAACTTTTTTCTGGCTTATCAGTTGTTAGTTCTGAAAAAGACGAAAGGGCTCTATTTCTTGTCCCTGGCGTATATGCTTTATAAAGACGAATACTCATAAACTTGATTAATTTCTATAATTGTTAATTTTCTTCTGCAAATAAATTTATTGTATCGCCTTCTGATAACGTTACAATTGCTTTTTTATAATGTGATTTCCACCCAACATATTGGCCGATTCTTTTTTTCTTTTTCGGTAAATGAGCGGTGTTAATTTTTATTACTTTAACATCAAATAAATACTCAATTGCAGCTTTAATTGTTGGTTTATCAGATTTAGGGTCTACAATAAAGCTATATTGGTTGTTAGCTAATAATCTTGTAGCTTTATCTGTAATAATTGGGTATTTTATAATATTTATATTGCTATCATTGAGAGACGAAGAATTAATCACAATAAATCTCCTTTATATTATTGACTGCTAGTGGTGTTAACAAAATTTGCTTTGCTTTTAATAAACTTAAAGTATTCAAATGCGATGCAGAAATCAATTCAACATTTTTTAAATTTTTAGTTGCTAATTTTAAAGGTGTTGTTTTTGTAGAAACAACTAATAAAATTTTTTGATCTAAATTTATATTGTAATTATTACAAATCTCACAAAATGCTTTTGTTTTTGGTTCACTAATTAATGTTTCTAATTCCCCAATCACTGAAATATTGTTACGCTTATTGTATAATAAAGTTTGTAACGCTAAATTTCGTTCTTTTTTATTTAATTTTAAATTAATTGTTCTTGGCTTGGGACCAAAAATAACACCACCACCTCTCCATAATGGAGAACGGTTTGACCCTGCTCGAGCACGACCAGTCCCTTTTTGTTGCCAAGGTTTTTTACCACCACCACGCACTTCACTTCTAGTTTTTGTTGAAACGGTACCTTGTTTTTGCGAAAGTTGATGTCTCAAAATATCTCTATGAATCAAATAATTACCTGAATCTTCTAATATATTAAGTGTAAAATTATATTTATCAGATGAAATTTGTCCATTTGAATCTAATGAATTGTATTCTATAATTTTTTGAACAGCCATGTAATATTTTTCCTAATATTCATTTGTTTAATCATTTTTTCTTTTGCATTAACTTGAAGGAACAATACTAAGTAAATTTCCAGGTTTTCCAGGAACTGCTCCTTTTACAACCAAAATGTTTTCATCGTTATTTACTTGAACGATTTTTAATTTTTTGATATTTGCCGTTTTATTACCAAGTTGGCCTGCCATTTTTTTACCTGGTAAAACTCGACCCGGAGATGTTCCCATACCAATTGAACCTGGAGCTCTATGATTTTTTGATCCATGAGTCATTGGCCCTCTTGCAAAATTATAACGCTTTTGCAAACCAGAAAACCCTTTACCTATACTTTTACCTGTCACATTTATTAATTGTCCTGCAACAAATGATTCAACATCTAAAACTTGGCCGACATTGAAATTAGTGGGATCACTAACACGAAATTCTTTTAAATATTTTAAAGGTTGAATATTTGACTTTTGTAAATGGCCTAATTGAGGTTGAGTTAATGATTTCGTTGAAACATTACCATACCCAACTTGTATAGCATTATAACCATCATTTAATGTAGTTTTAACTTGTGTGACAATACAAGGTCCAACTTTTAAAATTGTAACTGGAATTATATTCCCTGATTCATCAAATATTTGGGTCATTCCAATTTTGTTTCCTAATAAACCTAAAGACACAATATTTTTCTCCAAAAAATACTTATATATATATATTAACAGTGATAAAATCTAGTTTTTATTAAATGTACCAATAAATATTTTGATAATTACAATTATCAAACTATTATATAACTTTAAGAAAATATAAAGGTTTTGTCTATATAAGAAATATATACAATATTATAATAATGTACGCACCCATCATGTAATTTATAAATATTAATAGTATATATATATATTCATAACCAAACATAGTATACACGTATTTAGGTACATACATATACATATATATATGTATATGGTAATATAATATATAATAGTAAACATAAATTTATATAAAGTTAAATAGTCTATATGAACAAAGTAGTAGGAATTGATTTAGGAACAACAAATTCTGTTGTTGCTGCAATTGAAGGTGGTCAACCCACAGTAATTACAAATGCTGAAGGGTTTAGAACAACACCTTCAATTGTAGCCTATACAAAAAAAGAAGAGTTATTAGTTGGTCAATTAGCGAAACGTCAATCAGTTGTTAATGCAGAAAACACATTTTTCTCAGTGAAACGATTTATTGGGTGTAAAGCTGATGAAGTGTCAGAAGAGTCAAAAGAATTACCTTATAAAGTAATTAAAGATGATAATGGGAATATAAAAATTAAATGTTCGTCATTAAATAAAGATTTTAGCCCGGAAGAAATTTCTGCTCAAGTTATAAGAAAATTAATAACTGATGCAAAAGAATATCTAGGTCAAGATGTTACAAAAGCAGTAATTACAGTACCTGCTTATTTTAATGATTCTCAACGTCAAGCAACTGTTGATGCGGGAAAAATTGCAGGCATTGAAGTATTAAGAATTATTAATGAACCAACAGCAGCTTCTTTAGCTTATGGTCTAGATAAAAAACAAAATGAGACTATTTTGGTTTTTGATCTAGGTGGTGGAACATTTGATGTTTCAGTTTTAGAAGTTGGTGATGGTATTTTTGAAGTTTTATCAACAGCTGGGGATACAAACCTTGGTGGTGATGATTTTGATAAAGCTTTAGTTAGATGGTTAGTTCAAGATTTTGAAGCAAAAGAAGGCACAAATTTAACTAAAGATATTCAAGCATTACAACGTTTAACAGAAGCTGCTGAAAAAGCAAAAATGGAATTATCAAATGTTGAAAAAACAACAATTAACTTACCATTTATTACAGCAGACAAAAATGGACCTAAACATATACAACAAGATTTAACACGTGAAAAGTTTGAAACTTTATGTAAGGACTTAATTGATCGTTGCCGTATTCCAGTTGAAAAAGCATTGAAAGATGCGAAATTAGACAAATCTGGTATTAATGAAGTTGTGTTAGTAGGTGGTTCAACAAGAATACCAGCTATTCAAGAATTAGTTCAAACATTAACGGGCAAAAAACCAAATAAATCTGTAAATCCTGATGAAGTAGTTGCAATTGGTGCGGCAATTCAAGCAGGTATTCTAGCAGGTGAAATAACAGATATCTTATTGTTAGATGTAACACCTTTATCCCTTGGTGTTGAAACAGTAGGTGGAATTATGACAAAACTTATTTCACGAAATACAACAATTCCTGTTAAAAAGTCCGAATTATTTTCAACAGCAGCAGATAATCAGACAAATGTAGAAATTCATGTTCTTCAAGGAGAAAGAGAAGTTGTTAGTGGTAATAAAAGTTTAGGAAACTTTAAATTAGAAGGAATTCCCGAAGCACCAAAAGGTCGACCACAAATTGAAGTAACGTTTGATATTAATGTAGATGGTCTATTATCAGTAACTGCTAAAGAAAATGAATCAGGAAAAGAACAGAGTGTAACGATTCAAGGTAGTTCTAATTTATCAGAAAATGACATCGATGCGATGTTAGAAGAAGCAGAAAAATACGCATCAATTGATCAAGAACAAAAACAAAAAAGTGAAATGGTCGTAGCTTCTATGGCGTTTTGTGATGAAATAGAGAAAAAATTAAATGCTGATGAACTTACTAATTGTACAGATGAAGAAAAAGAAGAAATTACATCAACAATAAAAACTCTTCGTGAAGCGATTTCAAATAAAGATACATCGTATGAATCAATGAAAGAGTTATTAGAGCAATTACAAAAATTGGTAGAAGGAAAACTAGTATAAAATTATAGATATATACCTATAAAATTTCAAAATATATTGTAATTATTTGGTTATCTAATAACTACAATATATTTTGAAATTTGTTTATACTTAAAAGAATAAACTCGTGAATTTAAGAAGACTAACTTTAAACAAGTTTTATTTAGAGGTTTCTATATCATCTACAATAATACACTCTGTTGTCAAAATCATACTCGCTATAGAAGTTGCATTTTGTAAACCTGAACGAGTTACTTTTGCTGGATCAACCACACCTTCTATATACATATCACCAAAAATATTTTTGGCAGCATTATAACCGATTTCAAATTCTTGTTCTTGAACTTTACCAATAATAACAGGTCCATTAATCCCAGCATTCTCAGCAATTCTTTTTAACGGTGCAACAATTGCACGTGAAATAATAAGTGCACCAATTAATTCATCTTCCTTTAAATTGTTTTTTGCCCATGTTACTAAATTTTCAGCTAAATGCGTTAATGTTGCACCACCACCAGGTACAATTCCTTCTTCAACAGCCGCACGTGTTGCATTGATCGCATCTTCTAAACGTAACTTTTTATCTTTCATTTCAGTTTCTGTCACTGCACCTACACGAATGACAGCAATTCCCCCTGATAATTTAGCAATACGATCTTGTAATTTTTCTTTTTCGTATCCAGTTTCAGCAACATTTACTTGTTTTCGTAATTGTTCACAACGTGCTTTAATATTATCAATTTCTAAGCCATCACCAACAATAGTTGTTGTATCTTTATTGACAATAACACGTCTTGCTTGACCTAATAAATTTAACTGGATATTATCTAAACTTAAACCTGCATCTTGAGTAATAACCGTTCCACCAGTTAATACTGCAATATCTTGTAACATTAATTTTCTTAGTTCCCCAAATCCAGGGGCACGTACAGCTACAACATTAACAATCCCACGTAATTTATTTAAGATTAAAGTTGCTAACGCTTCCTTTTCAACATCTTCAGCAATAATTAATAATGGTCGTTTTGTTTTTGTAATTTGTTCTAAAATTGGTAATAAATCTTGTTGAACTAATGTGATTCGTTTATCAGTTAATAAAATATAAGGATTGTCATACGAGACCTCCATTTTTTCTGTATCAGTTATGAAATAAGGTGATATAAAACCTTTTTCTAATTTCATTCCTTCTGTAATTTCTAATTCTGTAACTATTCCTTTTCCTTCTTCTAATGAAATTACACCTTCTTTGCCAACTTTTGCTAATGCATCAGCAATAAGAGCTCCAATAATATCATCATTACCAGCTGAAATAGAAGCCACTTGCTTAATTGATTGAATATCTTCAACAGGTTGAGCAAATTCATTTATTTGCATCACAAGATATTGGGTAGCTTTTTCCATCCCTAACTTTATTGAAATAGGATTTGCACCGGCCGCAACATTTTTTAACCCTTCCTTAACCATTGCATACGCAAGAACCGTTGCCGTTGTAGTACCATCACCCGCTACATCATTTGTTTTTGCGGCTGCTTGGCGAATTAAGGAAACACCTGTATTTTCAATATGGTCTTCTAGTTTAATTTCTTTTGCAATTGTTACCCCATCATTAACAATTTGAGGTGACCCATATGTTTTTTCTAAAACTACGTTACGACCTTTAGGACCTAAGGTTACAGAAACTGCTTCTACCATTATTTCCATACCACGTTCTAAAGCACGCCTTGCATTGTCTTGGTATAATATTTTTTTTGCCATGATCTCAATTTTTAATAAGTTTATAAAAGTTGTTCATTGATAACTTTAAAATAAAATTTAACAATTCGGCAAGTTAAATTTTTAATTTTGTTAAAATTTTTTTATTTAAAAGCTTTACGAAAAAGAACAATACCTAGTATTATTAAATAGTAATATAGTTTGGGCTTGTAGCTCAGTGGACTAGAGCACGTGGCTACGAACTACGGTGTCAGGGGTTCGAATCCCTTCTTGCCCAATATAAAAGTATATATGTTTAATA